TGGAGTAATAAGACTATTCCAAATAGGATACTCGTGTAGAAAAAATCGTAATAAATGCAAAGAAGAAGCATCTTTTACCCAGTAGCGAAGAGTTTGAACCATGATTTCAAGATGGATGGGGTGGGATATTAGTATATCTAATACATATACTAAATGTGAAAATTTGTCCTCTAAAAACGGAAATATTGAATGAATTGATCGTAAATTATGAGATTTCACTCTTTCTTTACCTTCTAGGAAAGATAGTAATCGTAGATAAAATGGAATTTCCACAACGACTGCAAATCCTTCGAATATCGTTTGAGAATACAAATTTGTATTGTACCCCAAAAATTTATTTTGGTTAGAATCATTACCAGAAAAAAGAAAATAATTCTGTTGATACATTTGAGTAATTAAATGAGTGATTAAACGTTTCACAATTAGTAAGCTAGATTTATTTTCATAACCTGTATTTTCCAAAAAAATAGATCTATTTAAACCACGATCATGAGCAAGTGCATAAATATACTCCTGAAAGATAAGCGGATATATGAAGTCATGTTGCTGAGATCTGTCTAATTCTAAATTTATTTTGAATTCCTCCATTTTCAATTTTAATTGAGGCAAGGGTAGAGGATTTTTGGGGTTATCAAATGATACATAGTGCGATACAGTCAAAACAAGGTATTGGTAGTAAGAAAAGAATAGCTACCTCGATAAACTTATCAACAGATTCTCTAGCCTCTCACTTTCCATTTAATTGGTTTATGTTTGTTATAGGATAAGAAGACGATTAGAAATCCTTTATTTTTTCAACCCAATCGCTCTTTTGATTTTGGAAAAAAAAAATTCTTTATCAATATGCTGCTTCTTCTACACATCCATCTCCATTCCATAATAGAGAGTCACAATAGTTAGGATTCATTAAAAAATCAATAATCCACGGATGGGAAAAGCCTTTCCCGCAACCGGCACTAATCTATTTTTAACCTATAATTAGAGCGGGGAATCATTCAAATTAAGAACTAAAGCTCGTTTCTTTTTCTTACCTAGAAAAATTGAAGCCATAGGGCTCTATCCATTTATTCATTCAACCCAATTTAAAATGGAATTTCTTTTGTTCCGGTTCAAAAATTCAAAAAGTTTTTTTTGTATCGATCCGGTAAGAATGAAATATTCTTACAATGCTCCATTGATACGACATGCTGTTTTTTCCATTCATTCCTCTTCAGGATCAGTCGTGGTCTTACAAACTTTACCGATGGTATGGACGAATCCCTTGCTTCATCCAAATGTGTAAAAGATCCTAGCCGCACTTAAAAGCCGAATACTCTGCCGTTGAGTTAGCAACCCGAATCGAATAAAAAGGTTTGTAGATACAATCAAAAAAAAAAAAAAAAAAGAAATATATTAATTTATATATACGATAAAATAAAAAGAGTAAACTAGCAAAACTAGAAAAAATTTTCATTAATTAATTAATGAAAATGAAGAGATCGGATGAAAATACATGAAATTTGCAAATAAAAGAAAAATATAGAGAAATATAAAAATTCATAGACCATACCAAAAAAGATTTCTTGTCTCAAAATGAATCCAACGAACCGACTATTTACTTCAAATAAACTAAAAAACCAAAACTATGGGATCGAGATAACTAGAACTAGATAGACTTAACTACGATGAATTATATTTTGTCGATAGACTGTTGTCAATATAATAGGAGTTTTCGAAAAGAATACAATGAAAAAAAAAAGAAAGTTAATTGAAATAATATTCTAGTTTTTTAATAAAAAAAAGGACTTGTCTTAGATTGGCATAGATATTGTAAAATTTTTAAACCTTTTTTTATTATAAGATTTTTTTATTATTTGATTCGGATTATCGTCGTCTAAAGAACTGTATGGCATAGTGCAGAGTGCGTGGTCGTCGAAATCGAAATAAGGGGGTGTACCCTTTCCTTTAACTACGATCAGGGATATTTCTTCGTGAATAGCCTCTACTAGCCCCTCCTCATTAAAGAAAGCTATTTCCATATCAAATACTTTTATTCCCGCCCTTATACGACGATATGAAGAAGTATAAGCTCGAACTCGATTAGTGTCTTTTAGGAATCCTACTACTTCATAACGCACACTAATTGGTAAACCGCTACTATCTATACTTTCAACTACTAATAAAGCTTTGGCATCGTGCCCAGCGGAAAGGCTACATCTAGGACCAGACGAATGATTTAAACGATACGTCCCAGGTTTTTTCAATTCCAGAATCATCAGGACTAGAAGGAAGCGGGTTTTTACAAATTATATTCATATATTTAAGTATATCCATATATTAAGTATAAATTAAATGAAAATAAATCGAAAACTGAACTAGTCTATTTCTAATTTGAAGCCGGTATGGAATCATGAAAAATCATTTGTTCAGTCGGTAGGAACAAGTTTTACCCAGAATTCCCTTTGATTATTATATAACTATTCCGGCGATTCTTGATTGTCTTTCGAATCAAGAAAATCGT